GCACAACCGAGGTTCTATAGGAATAAAAAATTCCTTTCCAATTTCATATTTATCAACAACAACTTCTCTTATCATTTATCCCCTTATCATCTATCCCATAGATCTATTACAAATTCATGAATCGTACTATGGATTTTTCTATTTCATTTCAACGGTATAATGATTATTCCATCCCTTTTCTTTCCTCCTTGGATCATAACCAAATCAAAATTTCTCGAGTTATAAGAATCCATAGTAAAATAAAGTCCTTGGTTATTCAACTTAGATGAAATAGTAATAGTTCTGCTCATTTGTATACTACGAAATTTATATGAAATTCAATCTGATTCAAAAGTCTCCTATCTCTCTTTGTCCGAAAAGAATACAATTTGAGCGGAAGGTACATATCTTTTTAGTTAGAATTTTTATTTTTTTATGTTATTCTGTAATGTACAGTTCCTTTGTTTGTGGGATCATTTTCCCCGAGCCGAGGGGGTAATGAGAAGAATTATAGAATGGATTGCTAATTATGCCTAGATCTCGGATAAATGGAAATTTTATTGATAAGACCTCTTCGATTATAGCCAATATTTTATTACGAATAATTCCGACAACTTCAGGAGAAAAAAAGGCATTTACCTATTATAGAGATGGTGTGATTTGATTCTTTTTTCTTGTTTTTTTTTTTTTTTAGCCCTCATTTCATTCTTACGAGAAAAGACGTGGTTCGGAATAGAAAGAACCCAATTTTTTAAATAAAGTTACGCTTAGTGAAGGTAAAGTTTGGAGATAGAACAATTCCTTCTGTCGTGTATCCTCGATTGATCCAGCCTCAGATACTTTAATTTACTTTAAATATCGATTTTAGTATTGAACAAAAGGTTACACCTATAGGTTCTGTATTGCGGGGCAATCCTACTCCAATAGTACCAATAGGCGGCATAGGGGAAGAAGCACTACACTAGGAATCAACAACACGAAAACTTTGTTATTTTGTTATAAATTGCTCTTTTCCTTATCGGTATCGGGCCTAACAAGAATGGTTGGGACAACAAACATCCATCTCGTTCGTACTTTGGATACCCGTATAACCATCAAAGATCGTTGAAGTGACTAATTCCTGGAAATAGTAGGCGTTGAGGACAAAGAAATCGTTGGAGTTACCATGTCTATCTAGCACTAATATGATTGGTGTTAAGAAAAAAAACCTCTTGCGGGAAGGCTGGCTAGAGATTTCTTGTAAAAATACCAGCTCCTGTCAGTTCATAATAAGAATAGGGAATTTTGGATTCCATGGATTATTCCCCTTAGTACTATGCACAGAAGGGGGGAGCCGTATGAGATGAAAATCTCACGTACGGTTCTGGAGCGGAGATTTTTTGAATAAAATGAACGACCGTAACGGATGTCGGCTCAATCCGAAGGAAATTATGCGGAAGCTTTACAGAATTATTATGAAGCTACGCGACCAGAAATTGATCCCTATGATCGAAGTTATATACTCTATAACATAGGCCTTATACACACAAGCAACGGGGAGCATACAAAGGCTTTGGAATATTATTTCCGGGCACTAGAACGAAACCCATTCTTACCACAAGCTTTTAATAATATGGCCGTGATCTGTCATTACGTGCGACTATCTCCACTATAGAAAGAAGGAAAAAAAGATCAAATTGGCTAGTCAATACTAGAAAAAAATAGGCTTTCTACATATGCATCGTCCAAAGCAACGATTTTTATCAGCTGTAGCAAGGAAAGAAACTTCATGATAACAAAAAAAAGGAAGAAAATAAGTACGGCCTACATATTATACTCTATGGATAAAGGATCGAATTGATAAAGAAAGCACCGTAAAGATCAATTAGCGAGCTTTTGGGTTCGATACAATTAAGAACTGCTTACTTATGTCACGATATGGGATATAAAGTTAGGAATCAACTTATGTAATAGAGTCGATCCACTAAAGTATTGAGCAGCGGTGTAGCATCAGATCCCAAAGATAGTAAGTTCTTTTTTCTTATGGAAGAAAGTCTTTTTCAAAGATTCTATATAAATAAATTTCATATATGAAACCGAGATAGTTACCTTTCAGAAAATTATAACGATATAGGGGATATCTATGCTTCATTTTTCTGAAGGTGGGAGAAAAGCTAAAACTAATTAATTATTGATCAAAATTAGAATTTGAAACTTATGTAATTAACTTCTTCTGGTTAACCCAAGAAAAATGGGATAGATTTATCATAAATCTAATTCAGTTAGCATAGGGTAAATTCAAATGAGACCGCAAAAAGAATTGATTGTTGAGCCGTATGAGGTAGGAAACTCTCAAGTACGGTTCTAAGGGAAGGAATTGACCCACCTATCCCAACCGGGGAGAACAGGCCATTCTGCAGGGTGATTCTGAAATTGCGGAGGCTTGGTCCGATCAAGCTGCTGAGTATTGGAAACAAGCTATAGCGCTTACTCCAGGTAATTATATTGAAGCACATAATTGGTTGAAGATCACGAGGCGTTT